CCAGACATGCTGAGCTCCGCATATTCTTGTACGATTAAAGGGGGATCGATTCTGTAAAAGATGATATCAGTAAATGGAAATTCACTACCGTTTTTTCATCCTTGTTAGATCGTCAATATTGTACCAAGGGCTTTTTTCGAGTATACCGAATCAGTATAGCTATCCTTCCTCTAAGACAGCAACGCAATTTGAATCAGTATGTAAATGAAGGACTAGTAGATAATTTCTTTTTTCTTTTCCTTGTCAATGTAGAAGGCTGAATTGATGATTTGCGATGAAATTTATTAAATTTCTATAAGGTTTATTTCTCTCTATTATATTATTATTGGTTTCGAACCGGAAAACTTACGTTAGGTAAAATGTGAATCCAAGGGGTTAGTTTTTATAAAAATAAAAATAAAAAATACAGTTAAATTATCCTATTTCCACTTCCCCAATTCAATTTGATGCGAAATTCAAAAATTTCCTGTTTATACCTCTAAACTGTAGAAAAGGTTTTCTTGAAATTTTTTTTTTCATTTTAGTTTAGTCCAATTAAAGCGAATTACTGATTCGTACAGTAACAAGTAAGAGGAGTATAGAGTATTGATTCAAAAAAAATCTATTTCTCTTATTCATAATAAATTCGAAATTATATAATAAAAAAAATAGGGAAACAATCGATAAACGAGAAAAGAAAAAAAAATGATAAGGATTACTGGTCTACGAATGGAATTTGACTACCTTATTTGATTTGTTTATTTGAATTTTATTTGAATCAATTCGATTTCTTTTTCTTTTTTCGTATTTCTTAGTTGAGTACTGGGTTCATTCACATAATCTCTTCAAAGAAGAGAAAGGGTATTATAATGTCTAAATTCACTCTTTATGTTAATAAATCGATTTGATAGATAGGATAAAACAAAAGATCGCCAAAATAAAAATAGAGTAGATGCTCAAAATGATTAACTTATCCCCTTTTAGACTCTACTTCCCTTAGTCTTTTGTTAGTAGTGTAATGACTGCTTCATGCAGTAACAACTAACAATTGAACTTCTTCTTTTTCGTTTCAATTGCTATTTTTTCTTATCGTCTTATGTTCAAACTTAGGGAAATGTTTTTTAAACATATGTAGAAAAAGAACATATTTCATTTAGCCCCTTCATGCTTACTATAACTAGTTATTTTGGTTTTCTACTAGCAGCTTTAACTATAACCTCAGCTCTCTTTATTAGTCTCACCAAGATACGATTGATTTGAAATTAATTGAATGAGCACAACTCATAAAACGAAAAAGAAATTTTTCTCCGGCACTCCGAGATTCTATAGTTCATTACCGGATGTATTTACAATTATTGGTCATTGAGATTCCCTGGCACTACGAATTAATATTTCGTGATAGATAGTACCTCTCTTTTTTCCTTTCTATTTTAAGAAAAAAATTGAAATGATTGAAGTTTTTCTATTTGGAATTGTCTTAGGTCTAATTCCTATTACTTTAGCGGGATTATTTGTAACTGCATATTTACAATACAGACGTGGTGATCAGTTAGACCTTTGATTAATTAACAGTTTTTTTTGATAATTTGACCTCCTCTTTTCTTAAAAAAAAATTAACAGGAGGAGGTCAAATTCAGATTACTGTTCTGTTCAATTATTTGAATGTGCATATAATTCTCAGATTAATCAAGCCCAGAATCACGCTCTGTAGGATTTGAACCTACGACATCGGGTTTTGGAGACCCACGTTCTGCCGAACTGAACTAAGAGCGCTTTATTATTTCTTATAAAAAGTCTTCTTATCACAATAGTTAACAGCCAAGAAGAGGATTTTTTTTGTCCCCCACGTAATCTTATCTTGAATACCTAGACTATCTTATAGAATAAGATAAAAAAAAAAAAAATGTATGTGTGATTTGAATCGATTAAAATTGATTCCTTGTTACTTCTCCTAAGAGAAGTAACAGGTAGGGATGACAGGATTTGAACCCGTGACATTTTGTACCCAAAACAAACGCGCTACCAAGCTGCGCTACATCCCTTTCTTTCTTTCAATTGGTCTACATTGTCATTGTAGAGAATCCCCGTCTTGTTTTCAAAAACCTTATTTTCCATTCCTTCCATTCAGGAACATAGACAATTTTTCTTGATATTTATTTTATTTCTTTTACCTCATATCTACGAGAAAATCTCGTATGAATATAACATATATTCTATTATTATAATAAGATGCTTATATACATAGGAATATCAAACAAACTGATCAACGAGGGAATACTGGGGGGAGGGGAAGAAAGGTACTTTTGGATTTTTAGAAAGGTAGAATCTTATCTCTTTTTTATTCTCTTAAATCAGAAATTAGGAATCCCGTGTAAAATACAAAGGAATCTCAAATACTTCCATATCCGATATGTATTACCATTCGATATTTTAATAAAACATTAAAACATAAAGAAGGAGGATTAACAATGCGAGATCTAAAAACCTATCTTTCCGTGGCACCGGTACTAAGTACTCTCTGGTTCGGGTCTTTAGCGGGTTTGTTGATAGAGATCAATCGTTTATTCCCAGATGCGTTGACATTTCCTTTTTTTTCATACTAGTTTAGTTAGTAACATGGGAAGGGGTGAAGAAGATTAGAGATAGAATCAAAAAATCTATGACTAATCCCTTCCCCTCTTTTTTGAATTATCCAAAATTAAATTAGATACTTAGAGACAAAATAAAGAAAGGAGGAAAGATAGAAAAAAAATGAATTCAACCTCGGCTAAATTGGAGCTCAGCGTTCAATTCGATTTCTAAAAAATAGAGTGAGAACAGAAAGGGGTCTCTGAAAAAACTGGAATACAAGATAGGAAAGTGAAATAGTGTACTATATACTATACTTCGAATCGAATTCAATATAGCTAAATTCAATAGAGTTTTAATTCCTTCTTCCACTTCAACTTGAAAAATGAATTCTAAATTCTATTTAATATTTCTTACTCTATTATATTGTATTGTGATTGGAACGAAATCTTTCATAATTTCAACTTAGCAACTTTTTTTTATTTCTTTTTTTGCTAGTTACTTCAAGAGTAGCAAATAAGAAGAGTTTTTTGAATCAAAAACTCAAACTACAGGAGGGTCATGGCGAAGGGAAAAGATGCCCGAGTAACAGTTATTTTGGAATGTAGCAATTGTCTTCGAAACGGACTTAATAAGGAATCAAGGGGGATTTCCAGATATATTACTCAAAAGAATCGACACAATACGCCGAGTCGCTTGGAATTGAGAAAATTCTGTCCCTATTGTTACAAACATACGATTCATGGGGAGATAAAGAAATAAACCAACTCCAAGTTCTTTTTATTTGTGTATCACTCTTATATCAGAAACAAAAAAAGGACATATTCTCTATTTGAGAGACCCTATTATTCTAGATTTTAATAGTTTAGTTAACAGAATTTAATTAACTCAAAATAAAAAAAAAAACCAATCTTTTTTTTAATTCAAAATTATTTTGGATCGGATTGAAATAGTATTTTCGAGATAAGGAATAAACAAAGTATGGAAAAATCCAAGCGACTCTTTCGGAAATCCAAACGATCTTTTCGTAGGCGTTTGCCCCCGATCCAATCGGGGGATCGAATTGATTATAGAAACATGAGTTTAATTAGTCGATTTATTAGTGAACAAGGAAAAATATTATCCAGACGGGTGAATAGATTGACCTTAAAACAACAACGATTAATTACTATTGCTATAAAACAAGCTCGTATTTTATCTTTATTACCCTTTCTTAATAATGATAAACAATTTGAAAGAAGCGAATCAACTGCCAGAGCTAATGGTCTTAGAATCCGGAATAAATCAAAAAAGTAGGCTTACTTTCCTCTTCAATTTGAATCCAAATTCAAATTCGACAACTGAAATAGAGTTTGATGTTTTATTCGAAGAATTCGAGAATCCAATCTAATCTTGATTGGATTTCTCCTACTTATCGTAAAAAAAAAACAAGAATCGGCGAAGAAGCAATCTTTTTGTATTGGATATTTATTGGACGTGTTTGGTTGCTCATTTCATTTTGAGCGACTTTATCTTTATCATACTATAATTTTGATTCTACTTTCCCGGAGTTCATTCTCCAGAAAATGGCATTTTCAATAGTCGAACTTACAATTCCAATTTTTCGAAGAATTTATTTATTTTTGATCGAATTAGAAATCATATAAAGACAATTCCTATTTAATATAGCTATTTGTGCAACTATTTTACGATTAAAAAGCAACCGGTTCTTGTCCAGATTGTGGATAAAATGACTATAACTATAGGATACAAAATTCTTACGAATTACTGCATTTATCCGAGCGATCCACAAACGACGAAAATCCCTCTTTCGCTTATCTCTATCTCGATGAGACGAAACCAAAGCTCTGATTTTCTGTTGTATAATTGTTCGAGTAAGTCTCGAATGAGCTCCACGAAAGCTTGACGCAAATAAACGAATTTTTGTTCGACGTCTACGAGCTATATATCCTCGTGTAATTCTGGTCATTGAATAAATGAAACCTTAATGAATAACTAATGGATAATGGATTTCCTTTCTTTCAGTTATTCTTTTCCAATTTACTAGTTTAGTAATAACAACACGCATTCTTCCAATGTATAAAATAAGAATTCCAATGGCTTTTGCTACTATAACCTTCCCGCCCACGATTTATTTATTCCTATTCATTTCTATTTATTTGAATTTCTTTTAATAGAATATTTTCTTTTTTCTGTTTTCGTTTTTTGATACCTAGTATCGATACAATTTAGTATTTTGAGTTGAATGCCTATATATATAAAAGGGAAATCGTGGGTTCCATCGTTTCTATGGTTCTTTCTAAAACGGTGAGGTCCTCTCTATACACCGGAGTCCTTTACTTCGACTTCATTTAATGAATATTATTGCTAACTTGTACAGTTCACATTCTTTTGCTCTACCCATGATCTAGTAAAAAGTCTTTCACCATGAGATCTACTTATACAGTAACGATATTTAATTATGAAGATTGGCTGGGGTAGCTGACCCTCTTAGTCCGTTTTTCATAGTCAAATTGGGTTTTCAAAATAATAGTTGCTCGCTTAATGGATAAACATTCGTTACCAATGAGGAATTTTTTATCATCTTCAATTTTGAAAATGGAGTGAATTCAATTTGCACCAATGCAAACCATAAATTTCATATCCAATGGAAGAATCCAATAGATCTTTTTTAGTTTGAGATAATGAACGTACGTACTTCTTTCTTCGATTTCCCCTTTTCGTCTATTTGAATTTAAATTCAAAAATAGTACTGATCCTTGATACTGGAAAAGGGGGTTCCTTCTTTCTATTAGAGAAATGATCTGAACGAGTCGCGCATACACCCTAGTACATGTTCCTCGTCGCTGAGGGCATCCCCCGAGAGCGGGGGATTTCGTGACATTTCGGATTGGCTGTCTTGTGTTTCTAATAAGTTGTTTAATAGTTGGCATGTTGAATCGGATCCATAATGAATGGGTTGGTTTAGATTGATCCTAACCGTCTAATTATGAATTACTTTTCCATGGAATGGATGAATAAGATATTATTGAATCCGGTAATAACTAAATAAAGAAATCAAAATTGTCGATTTATTTAAACTTATTCCCCTACTGCAATTTTGATGCTATTTTTATTTTTTATTCAACTGCTACAAGATCAACAATTCCATGAGCTTGGGCTTCCGTTGCTGACATAAAAACATCCCTTTCCATATCTTCGGATACAACCCATAAGGGTTTGTCCGTTCTTTGTACATAAACCCTTGTAATGGTTTCTCGCAATTTGAGTAGTTCTTCTGCTTCGAGGATAAATTCTCCCGTTTGTGCCTCATAAAAAGAACTCGCAGGTTGATGTATCATTACCCTGATGATGGAACAAAAGGTTCTTCTATCTCGATTATGAGATGGAAAGAGATAAAGAAAAAAAGAAAGTATAGAACAACCGTACGGGCATCCTTTAGGCATTGCATACGGCTCTAGAATGGAATTCAGTTTGACCTTCCATCAAAGAATCATCAATTAAAAAGATAGAAAATAGATAGAAATTATAAGGTTTATCGGATTGACATCGTCAAACGATCCAATTACCATCCTTCCTTTCCGATTTCAGAGTAGTTACCAAAATACTATGATGGCTCCGTTGCTTTATATATTTATCTCCTCTGTGATTCAGCAATCCCAAAGTATTTTATTTTGACTCTTTTAAAAGTATATTCATAAGTATATCAATAAATATAAATATCGGAATTTGAAAAAAGTCTTCGGTGGGAAAATAAAAAAAAGGTTTGTGACGCTAAAATGGGTCCCGACAATAGCGAAGATAAAATGGGGAAGACCCTTCCTACTAATGTCATACTACTCTTTCGATATATAATTGAATGTTTTGAAAAAAAATTCGTATATCGAATTCGATGTGCCATGCTATTATTACTTAATTTTCCTAATTTCATGCATAGTCTTGTTTTCGTAAAAAATTCATTGGCGCCAAGCGTGAGGGAATGCTAGACGTTTGGTAATCTCTCCACCGACGAGTATAAAAGATCCCATTGAAGCCGCTAATCCCATGCATATTGTATGCACATCAGGTTGAACAAATTGCATAGTATCATAAATAGCGACCCCCGGGATTACCCATCCGCCAGGAGAGTTTATAAACAAATACAAATCCTTGTTATCATTCTCTATACTCAAATAAACCATAAGACCAATCAGTTGATTCGAGATCTCGCTATCAACTTCTTGGCCTAAAAAAAGTAATCTTTCTCGATAAAGTCGGTTGATTAGGATCAAATTTGTATCCCGTAAGAGCCGTACATGCACCTTTTGATGCATACGGTTCAACAAAAATTGAGAAAAAACGACTCAATGTGTAGATTCCAGCCCTCTTTCTTTTTAAAATGAAACTATTTATATATATATTATTTATATAGTTTAGTTTTGAGAGCGGTTTCTTAATTCTAAGAAATTCGAAAATTTCATATATTAATGAAACGAATTTTATTCATTTTTTCAAGAACGAAATAAGTTCGTTTTGTGCCCCTTCCCTCTCAAAAAAAAAAATACATTAAGATTAAACATATCGAATTAACTTATCATTGATGCATTGCGTCTTCGCGATTTCATTTTAATCACGATATTCTTTTCTTGTTCCTGAAAAGGTCTTTTCAATTCTTTTAGGTTTATGCTCTACTCCGAGTAAAAATCTGCCCAATTTTGATTTGCACATATAGGACAAATGTCAATAATATTACGTCTTTTTTTTTTTACAACTTCATTTTTTTTTTTTCAATTGATTTCATATCTTCTATCAATGCAAAATATTAAACATGTATTTATTTCTTTCCTCGCTGGATTCGTTTAAAGTGAAAAGTTTGAGATTACTATTACTCTCAAATATATTGAATATTATTCAATAATAATCTTTTATTATCTATGGGTATACGTAGTAATAAATAAAAAAGAAATTCAAAATGTTTTTTTTCTAAAGGGAGCCTTACTACTTTACTTATGAAAACTTCATTTTAGTGTTCCAAAAAATTCAACCATAAATTATTCTAATTGCTAATATGAATTTGAATATCCCTCAAATCGAATTGCATTTCACGTTCCAAATTATTGGTAATTCAATCTTTTTTGGCCGAAACATAGGATATCTCAATCGGGGGAGAGAACGGGGGAAATCCCATATGACCCAATATATCTGACAAGTCGCACTATACGTCAACCCAAGAGGCATCTTCCTCTCCAGGACTTCGAAAAGGTACTTTTGGAACACCAATAGGCATAAAATGAAAGAAAAAAGAATTAAGTACTATATTGGACTTTGATATGGAAGCGTAACAATGCGTTTATTGGCTTAATAATATTGTCTTTTATCATATTTGCGTCATAAATCGATCAAAATGTTTATGATTCCGAATAGTTCTTTTGAATGATTCCTAAATATAGATGCATTTGTTGATCGAAAATGGGATTAACCCCATTGCGTATTGTTCCTTATCGGGTATAGAATAGATCTGCTTCTCTTTCTTACTAGGAACCAAATTGTTCCGTTTTTACTACAAAAAAAGAATAGAACAAATATTACTCCTTTCTTGAAGATAATTCCAAAAAGGGGAGGTTCATAGCATAGTTTTTGCTAATGCAATAAAGTTACATAGTGTCTATTTTTCGTTGATAAAGAGGTATTTCCATGGGTTTACCTTGGTATCGTGTTCATACCGTCGTATTGAATGATCCCGGTCGTTTGCTTTCTGTCCATATAATGCATACAGCCTTAGTTGCTGGTTGGGCTGGTTCAATGGCTCTATATGAATTAGCAGTTTTTGATCCCTCTGATCCCGTTCTTGATCCAATGTGGAGACAAGGTATGTTCGTTATACCGTTTATGACTCGTTTAGGAATAACCAATTCATGGGGCGGTTGGAGTATTACAGGGGGAACTATAACGAATCCGGGTATTTGGAGTTACGAAGGTGTGGCCGGTGCACATATTGTGTTTTCTGGGTTGTGCTTCTTAGCGGCTATCTGGCATTGGGTGTATTGGGATTTAGAAATATTTTGTGATGAACGTACAGGAAAACCCTCTTTGGATTTGCCCAAGATTTTTGGAATTCATTTATTTCTTTCAGGGTTGGCTTGTTTTGGTTTTGGCGCATTTCATGTAACAGGATTGTACGGTCCTGGAATATGGGTGTCCGATCCTTATGGACTAACCGGAAAGGTACAACCTGTAAATCCAGCGTGGGGGGTAGAAGGTTTTGATCCTTTTATTCCGGGAGGAATAGCTTCTCATCATATTGCAGCGGGCACTTTAGGCATATTAGCAGGCCTATTTCATCTTAGTGTCCGTCCACCCCAACGTCTGTATAAAGGATTACGTATGGGAAATATTGAAACCGTGCTTTCCAGTAGTATCGCTGCTGTCTTTTTTGCCGCTTTTGTTGTTGCGGGAACTATGTGGTATGGTTCAGCAACTACCCCTATCGAATTATTTGGTCCCACCCGGTATCAATGGGATCAGGGATATTTCCAGCAAGAAATATATCGAAGAGTTGGCGCTGGATTAGCTCAAAATCAAAGTTTATCAGAAGCTTGGTCTAAAATTCCCGAAAAATTAGCTTTTTATGATTACATCGGGAATAATCCGGCAAAAGGGGGGTTGTTCAGAGCAGGATCAATGGACAACGGGGATGGAATAGCTGTTGGTTGGTTAGGGCATCCTATTTTTAGAGATAAAGAAGGGCGTGAACTTTTTGTACGCCGTATGCCTACTTTTTTTGAAACATTTCCAGTTGTTTTGGTAGACGGAGATGGAATTGTTAGGGCCGATGTTCCGTTTAGAAGGGCAGAATCGAAGTATAGTGTCGAACAAGTCGGTGTAACTGTTGAGTTCTATGGTGGCGAACTTAATGGAGTCAGTTATAGTGATCCTGCGACTGTGAAAAAATATGCGAGACGTGCTCAATTAGGTGAAATTTTTGAATTAGATCGTGCTACTTTGAAATCAGATGGTGTTTTTCGTAGCAGTCCAAGGGGTTGGTTTACTTTTGGGCATGCGTCGTTTGCTCTGCTCTTCTTCTTCGGACACATTTGGCATGGTGCTAGAACTTTGTTTAGGGATGTTTTTGCTGGTATTGACCCAGATTTGGATGCTCAAGTGGAATTTGGAGCATTCCAAAAACTTGGAGATCCAACGACAAGAAGACAGGTAGTCTAATACAAGATTTCTCTCTTATCTTTTTTCTTTTCTTTTTTTAGTTGATATAGAATAGATTAATGTGGAAATCTAAATTGGCATCTTTTCTTTAATCTTTTCATTGACTCTTGTTCGTATTTCTTTATCCAGGGGATAATCCACAACAAACAGGTATGGAAGCTATAATTATAAAGCATGATCAAATTTATGGAAGCATTGGTTTATACATTCCTCTTAGTCTCGACTCTAGGGATAATTTTTTTCGCTATCTTTTTTCGAGAACCGCCGAAAGTTCCAACTAAAAAGATGAAATGATTTTTCATCCTATTAATTGAAGTAATGAGCCCCCCAATGTTCAATGTTATGTTGGGGGGCTCATTACTTCAACTAGTCCCCGTGTTCTTCGAATGGATCTCTTAATTGTTGAGAGGGTTGCCCAAAAGCAGTATATAAGGCATACCCAGTAAAACTTACAAGTAAACCAGATATAGAGATGGCGACTAGGGTTGCTGTTTCCATTATTATATAACTTCAAAGACTACCATGGCTCTATGGATCTATGATAAGATCGTTTATTTACAACGGAATGGTATACAAAGTCAACAGATCTCAATGAATAAAAAAGAAGAGGATTTATGGCTACACAAAGCGTTGAGGGCGGTTCTAGATCGGGACCAAGACAAACTGCTGTAGGTAGTTTATTAAAACCATTGAATTCAGAATATGGTAAAGTAGCTCCTGGATGGGGAACCACTCCTTTGATGGGTGTTGCAATGGCTCTATTTGCAGTATTCCTATCTATTATTTTAGAAATTTATAATTCTTCCGTTTTACTGGATGGAATTTCAATGAATTAGATTCTTACAAGAAAGGTCAATTCTTAGATTTTGAATACGAATACAAAGTAAAGTATTTTGGTTTCGTATTTTTATCCCATTATCTCTTTACTTTATTGGTAGTTCGATCGTGGAATTTATTTTTTTCTGTATTTCCGGAATATGAGTGTGTGACTTGTTCTAATTGATCCTATTGGTAGTACAGAGAAGGAGTCTGTCATCTTTATAGAGATGGTTTTTCATCGTCCGATATTTATTCTAGTATCTGGAGCACGGAATATATGAAATAGATCCCAATCAATAACTATGATTCCTACTTACTATTCAGACCCCGCGACCGGGCTATAAAAAAAATTTGCCAAAGGGTGTTATAAGTTCTAAATCAAAAGGGTTTTTTCTTCTTTTTCAACAAATTTCCCTTATTGATTGATGATTTTGATCAAAGGATAAAACTTTCTTTTTATTTTGAGTTATTCTATCTATTCGTTGAATAAATGATCATCTAAGGGTTCTTACTCATAGAATCTTTGGACTTATTTTGTACTTTTAATTAATCATCGTGGTTTTAGTATGAATCTGAGGTTTCAATCGATTAATAGGTTCTTAACAAGAGAATTCCTATCAAAAAAAGAAGAGTAACCCTAGAGTAGACACAACGAAAATCACAAATCACAGAAAAGAAGCGGTGAATAGGAAAATAGAAGATTCAACAGGCCAGTAACGATCAATGGGCCGACTTGATATTTTAGCATTCTAACCACAAATAATAACTCGTCTCCTCATAGACGTGAAAAAGGGGGGGTTGGTTACAAAGTTTCAAATCCATCGCCCTTCCAAGTAAAACAATACTTTGGTTTTTTGTTTGAGCTGTACGAGATGAAATTTTCAGATACGGTTCTCTGAGGGGGAGTACTATTCGTTTACCTATCTCAATAAAGTCTATGATTGGTTCGAAGAACGTCTCGAGATTCAGGCGATTGCAGATGATATAACCAGTAAATATGTTCCCCCTCATGTCAATATATTTTATTGTCTAGGAGGAATTACACTTACTTGTTTTTTAGTCCAAGTAGCTACAGGGTTTGCTATGACTTTTTACTACCGTCCAACTGTTACGGAGGCTTTTGCTTCTGTTCAATATATAATGACTGAAGTGAATTTTGGTTGGTTAATCCGATCAGTTCATCGGTGGTCCGCAAGTATGATGGTCCTAATGATGATCCTCCATGTATTTCGTGTGTATCTCACTGGGGGTTTTAAAAAACCTCGCGAATTAACTTGGGTTACCGGTGTGGTTCTGGCTGTATTGACCGCATCTTTTGGGGTAACTGGTTATTCCTTACCTTGGGACCAAATTGGTTATTGGGCAGTCAAAATTGTAACAGGTGTACCGGAAGCTATTCCTGGAATAGGATCGCCGTTAGTAGAGTTATTACGGGGAAGTGCTAGTGTGGGACAATCCACTTTGACTCGTTTTTATAGTTTACACACTTTTGTATTACCTCTTCTTACTGCCGTATTTATGTTAATGCATTTTCTAATGATACGGAAGCAAGGTATTTCGGGTCCTTTATAGAGAATCTATATCATCAAATTTGTAATTAAATATTTCTATTTCTCACTTGAGGAGTAAGAATAGTATTTCATTGCTAGAAATATGGATTCTTGAAAAGAATAAGGCATATCTTTGGATATTTCCCTTCACTAGTCGTGTCAAATAACGAATATTATACTCTATAGTTGAGGGGAATTCTACGACGAAAAAATGGATTATGGGAGTGTGTGACTTGAACTATTGATTGGACCGTGCAGAAGGATATATACCCTTATCTGCCACATTGGAATTCACAACCTAATTAATGTGTCTTTGTTCCAACCACCCCGTAAATGAAAAATCCCATACCCTAGAGTGAGGATAGGCGGGTTTGTTTGAAGAGA